AATAAAGTTTGTCCCTTGAAAAAATAACTCAGTTTTAGTTATAGTATAAATAAGTTTCTTATAGTAATTAAGTATGCTACGTATGATGAGACCTTTTTTATTTTTGTACAAACCGAGAAAGGGAAAAGAAAGAATAAATAATAAGAAATGACACTTCTATCATCTATCAGAGGAGAAGAAATACCCCGTTATTTTCTATTCTAATTGTTGTTGCTTCACCTCAATAACAAGTCGTTTTCAAATCCAAGAAATCGCTGGATCTATGATTCATTGGAATAAAACAAGAAAGAAATGGCCTGACCTGGTTAGTACCTAGCCAGGCCGGGGGATCCAAAAATATTTCAAACGAACGAAAGTTTCTTTCCTTTTTTTTCTATGGAAAATATCCTCGGTATCGAAATGAAATTCGAATGGAATTACTAATGAAATAAATCTCTATCTAAATTAGGATCTAATGAGTCTCTCTAGTCTAGATAGAATAAAAAAGAAAGACTTTTTTTTGATTTCATGCATAATCATACCAGGGTAATTCTCCTTTTTCAAGTGGGAGAGATGGCTGAGTGGACGAAAGCGGCGGATTGCTAATCTGTTGTACGACTTATTCGTACCGAGGGTTCGAATCCCTCTCTTTCCGTCTCCTCTGATGACTTGATATTCGCCTTTCCAAATACCGAACCATTTTCTCTGATTTTATCATATTTCAATGTCTAGAATAGAGACACTCATAAAAAAATTCGGAAATCGAGCAAGGAAAAAAACCAGCTTTTTTATTCCTCACGCCCAGGATTACGTCCTGGATCATTAGATAGGAATCCAAAAATGAAGAGAGAAACAAAGAATATCACTACTGTGTAAACGAAGAGTTTGAGAGTAAGCATTACAAAATCTCCAAGATCATTTTTGGAAAAAGGGAGAATAGATTATCCATTTTTAGACCGTATATCCTATTTTGTTTGACACCAAGAAATGAATTGCTTTCTACAAAAGAAATTCATTTTCAGAAATGCATTTGTAATAAGAGTCTTTCACCAAAATTATCTTTCATGCCCCATCTCTATATATTGGAATTGTAGGGGACCCTAATTAATACTAGTAGGGTCCTCGGTTACTGGAAGTAGAAGGTAAGAATGAGGAATAGGTGGTCCCAAAATTTCTCTGTGTGAATTGAGGGTTCCTAATGTAAGACTTATCGTAGCTTATCAATTAGTAGAATCTTTTTTCTCCTAAAAATGGAGGAATGTTTGTATTGTAAGACAGTAGTAAAAATATTAGCGAAAACTTACAGCAGCTTGCCAAACAAGGGCTAAGAGCAAAAAGAGCACAGGTATGACTGGCATAACATCTACGATTGGAGTCAAAAAAGCGTAAGCCTCGGGCAATTTAGCGAAAACAAAACTAATTGAATGAAGGGCAGAATTAAGACAGATACAGATCAAACTAAATATATTCAGCATAACAAAAATTTCCTTCTTTAATTGTATTTTGATTGAGTGATATGATAGAAGGAAAAAGTAAAGTAATTAAGGTACACCAAAAATCTTTATTTTTCTTTGAATCACCCAATCAAAAAGCCTTCCCTGCTCAAACGAGAGTAGAAGGAATCATACTTTCATACATTATCTTAATGGAATTATATGTAATGATCAATAAATTCTGTTGGATTCGACTACACGTGTTAAATCCTAGCAATAATCGAATCTATTTCATAGAGATTTGAGCGGAAGTTGACAAACACCCAATCCCTAGTGTAGTATAGTGTCTAACTGATAAAATAAAATCAGAAATGGGGCGTGGCCAAGTGGTAAGGCAACGGGTTTTGGTCCCGAAATTCGAAGGTTCGAATCCTTCCGTCCCAGAGCAGTTTGATTCTAAATCGAAATTCTTTTTTCGAATTTTTTGGAATCTTCTGCTTCACTTTTTTTAAAAAAAGTGATTCCTATTGGTGTTATTGAAATGCTTTCCGGTTCATATAGAAAATAGACAAGTAAAAATAAAAAATGGACCTATTGTTTTGAGTGTGGCAATGACTATTCGATGATTCCATATTGAATCAATTCAAAAACGAGTTTCGGACAAGAGAGCTGTTATGGTAAAACTTCGTTTGAAACGTTGTGGGCGAAAGCAACGAGTGACTTGAAAGGCAGGATCCTTTGTGGACTTTTCTATCCGCCATTTAGAAAAAATGTTTCTTGGCTCGACATTTTTTATCCTGTGCAAAACCCATTTTGCCTGATAGTATCTGATGAAGCTCGAGCGGAACTAAAACTATTTATTCATTTCTCAGGAAGCGGGATCTATGGTTAGTGGCAATCAATAACTAGGAAAAACCTACTAAAAGTAGTTCTTGAATTATGATTCTGCGCTAGAAAGAAATTGCTAGAAAGAAATTTCAAAGGCTAGGTTGCTACCATTTTGAAACGATAAAAGATCAGCGTAGCAATGTCTAAACCTAACGATTCAAAGCAAAGATACGAGATTCCGGAACAAGAAAAGGCTTTTAATTCATGATTCTAAACGAGACATATAAAAAAGGTATGAGACAGCTCAATAAATGATTTTTCAACTTGAGTTAAGAGGAAGGATATGTTTTCTTTTCTTTGTCGGGACGGAAGAAAAAATGAATCAAAAGAATTCAAATCATTCTTTCTCGAGCCGTACGAGGCGAAAACCTCTTTTACGTTTCCAGGGGGGGAATTAGGAATCTATATCTATATCTATCCCAATGAGCATTCTACCGAATCGTGGCACTTGATGTTCGATCCCGCCGAGAAGGGCGGCATCTCGGGAAAGCGGGTTTTTACGATCCGAACCAGGGACAAGCCTATTTAAATGTCCCTTTGATTCTATATTTCCTCGAGCAGGGCGCTCAGCCAACAAAAATCGTTCATGATATTTCGAAAAAGGGAAACGTCAGAGTAAGCAACTGCAGTTTAATCGTTAATTAAACGAATGATAAAATAAGTATAGAAAGATTCAAAAATTCTAGTAAGTTGAACCAGAAAAAAGTGTAAAGGCCTGAAAGAGAACTAAGTCACGGATGTTATGTACCAACTGGGAATGGTTGGTGCTGCCAGTCTTTTTGTCTGTCGCAGCGGAAGCAATATAATATAGCTCTTCCGCTGCAAAAAAAAACTTTACCATTTTTCGCGAGCTAAACCAAGCTCGTGTGAACTTTAACACACTCGACCAAGGAAACAAACAATGGAGAAACTGAATCACTGGTTCAAAAAACTTGGAACCGCCGCAATAGACCTTGTGTACACAGGGTTCCTGATCACTGTTACTAGTTTCATTGGAATTGGTAGTAGATTCGTGGGAAAAGATAATTTCTTACCCAAACAAGACACATCTCTTCATCTTTCCTCCCTTCCAGACAGGGAAAGTTCCCTCGATAAATTACGAAGGGAGTTGACTGTTTTTTTACTTCGGGAAGAAGAATTTGACGAAGGTTTTCAAATTCGGTCAAATGACATCTTTTCAGACTTTTCGTCTGAAACGCATGCGCATTTTGATCAGCCTCAAGAATCCTTCCCCCCAGTGGAAAGTCTCGACGAGGTAGTTAACAAACTGGGGTCTGCCAAAGATTTATTGCGCACGTACTATGCCGAGTACGCAAAAATCACTTCCGCTTGGTCTAAAGTTTTCACGGAGCTCTCAAATTTCTTGCCCCAAGTCGATAGAATATACAACCATCAAACCGCGGATGATATATTTCATCTATTGAAAGATGTTATAGACTCATATTTGCAAACAGTTGATCAAGAAAATTGGGTTGAACTCGACCGAGAATGGAAGTTTCGAACAAAGAAGCTTCAAAAGTTGCGCAAACACGAGCAACTTTTGAAAAAAAAAGAGAAAACTTTAAGAATAAATTTTTTCCGATTTTCGTCCCAGGAAACGAGAAAAATCAGACAAGAAATTGAAAATGCGCAAGAAAAGCTGGCTGATCAAATCTACTCTAACGAGATTAGCTTAGCTCGGTTCCAGGAAAAATTTCGCTCCGTGACAAATAATCTTCACGTCGAGCTGAAACGCATTGTTGAGAGTAGTCACTCGGGCCTTGATATTATCAGAAAATTGGAAGATCGTCTTCTTCAAGATGTAAACCCTCGTTTGCAACTTCGACGGAAAAGACTTGATGACGTGTACCAAGAGATTTCACTCTTGGAGCAAAAAAAGATTAGGTTATCATTCCCTCCACTGGCTACGGATGGGGATTTGGGTCACTATAATTATAGGAATAACCTTCCTTTTTCTAGCCAGATAAGTTCAAACCCTTTGGGGGTGGGTCCTGCGAGAGAAACTGGCTTTCCTCTGCGCCTCGAATCTTCTAGGGCTGGGGTTAGTTCAAGCGCTCTGATAGCTAGCCCTTCGAACGAATCTGTCTCTCCTCTGCGCATCACTGATGGGGAAGCTTCTCAGGAGCGCTTCATTGAAGGAGGAGAATCCAGCGGGTCGGGGTAAGATCAGACTCAAATTTCTTACGAGTTGGGGCTACTCGTGGTGCATATATATATTATGATACTGATGAGGGGGTTCACACCCCCTCATCAAATAAATTGAGCTTGATATAGACCAAACGAGAGTTGAGTCGATACGAAGCTGGAGATGTTACAACGAAGCTGAGAGACTAATTAGTTATGGAACCCATTTGTTAATACTCGACCGGGCGACAAATCGGTCTTTGTCGGATCAAGTATGGCTAAATGGATTCCTAGAGCAGGAAAACCGTGTCAAAACGAAATGCTATGAGTCCTTTTGTGGCAGCCGAACTTGCCAACCTAGATGAGCGGGAATTCTTGTTAATAGGGGACAAAAACATGGGCCCGGTTAATAGTAACCGGAATGGGTCTTTGCATATTCACCGGCGGAGCCAAGTTCAAGCAAGCAATTAGCTTGAATTTTCGCCACCACACGGCCTGGACAGTGCCTATTTCCGGTTCAGGCAATCAATTGATTACGCCGGGCAAAGAACAAGATTTTTTGCCTCCATGGCAAGA